AAATGGTTAATGATACAATCAACCAATAAATTTCGAACTATTCATTCTTTTTCTTGATTTAATCTCTTTATTCAATTATTCAATATTGAATTCCCAGTTCCAAACGAAAAGGAGGGATTTGGAGTGCAATCCCTTTTTTAGTGAAATCCCTATCGAAATCTCCAGGGCAGATTAGATATATCTTTTAGACGACCTATCTTTTAACGAATATCTAACTATATAAATAGTTAATATTGCATATACACGTCTTTCTTCCATAACGTAAACCAACTATTCGTATCTTAAATTCAATCGGATTCTAAAAAAATTTTTTAGATGCTGAAATATTCACAAAAAGAAAATTGAGTTATAGCCATTATTCCATTATTTATATATATATTCCATAAACTTAGTTTGATTTCACTCTTGTAAATAATAATAATCCATTTTTTTCTGAATCTAATTTTTTTTATTCTCTTCCTTATCATTATCCCACTTGGATACAATCAATCTAAATGGACAAATTCATTAGTCTGAATCATTGCATAGAAATATAAGTCTTTGTTTTCTTGTAAGTTATTTTATTATTATTATTTTTTTTTTTTAATTTCTTAATATTTTATTATTAGTCAATCTATTGAATTGAATAAAACCGAGTGAAATAGAAATAGCTCTATCTCTATAGAAAAAACCCTTTTTTAATCACATGTTGGAAACAACTCTTATTCAGATTATGACTCCTAAAATTGGATTGGAATTGAATGAACAAAATAATCAAGCCAAAAAAAAAATTGATTGGACGAAGGTATAAATGATTCAAACGAATTCTAGGAAAAAGATCGTTTAGGACAAAACTTTTTTAGATTTCTTTCCTTTTTGTTTTTACTATTCCTTTAGATCGTTATAAACTTTTTTTATATTTATGTGTATATTTATGTTCACTAAGTATAAGTAGATTATCTTGAACAAGAATAGATTGCCTTAGACTATAAGATAAAAAAGTCTATTTCAAAACAAAATTCGTTAATGATGCCCCTCAATGGATTCGCCTATATAAGCCGCAGCTAAAGTTGCAAAAATAAGAGCTTGAATACCACTTGTAAATAACCCAAGGAACATGACAGGTATAGGAACCACTGAAGGTACTAAAGAAACAAGAACAACAACTACTAATTCATCCGCTAATATATTTCCGAAAAGTCGAAAGCTAAGTGATAAGGGTTTTGTGAAATCTTCTAAAATGTTAATGGGTAAAAGAATTGGAGTTGGTTGAATGTATTTACTGAAATAACCTAATCCTTTTTTGCTAAGGCCCGCATAAAAATAGGCTATTGACGTAAGTAAAGCTAAAGCAACGGTAGTATTTATATCATTCGTAGGTGCAGCTAACTCCCCATGAGGTAACTCTATAATCTTCCAAGGTAAAAGTGCACCCGCCCAATTAGAAACAAAAATAAATAGAAACATCGTTCCAATAAAGGGGACCCATGGGCCGTATTCCTCTCCGATCTGAGTTTGGCTCACATCTCGAATGAATTCAAGGACATATTCGAAGAAATTCTGACCGCCAGTTGGAATGGTTTGGGGGTTCCGAACAGTTACAATGGCTGAACCTAATAAGATAGCAATTACAACCCAAGAAGTAATAAGTACTTGGGCGTGTACTTGGAAACCTCCTATTTTCCAATAGAAATGCTGGCCTACTTCCACACCAGATATATCATATAACCCTTTTAGGATGTTGATGGAACATGATAGAACATTCATACTACCCCCTGAAAGAAAACTTTAAAAGGAATTATTTTGATTCAACCATCGTTTTTTTTATTTGCCTACTAAAATTTTATATTTTAAATACCAACAAATCACATAATATAGCTAGTTATTTTTATCTCTTTTGGACGATTGACAAATAGTAACCGATTATATATCAATAAATATATGGAGTTCACAAAATAATTTCTTTATCTTAATCTTATTATTAATCTATCTTATTATTAATCAGGAATTTCGTATATAGCTAGAACGACCCTCACAAATTGCAAATACTAATTTATTAAGAATTAATCGGATTGAAGCTATAGCGTCATCATTCGCTGGAATCGAAATATCTGCGAGATCCGGGTCACAGTTTGTATCAATTAAACAAATGGTTGGAATTCCCAAAGTGATACATTCCCGAAGAGCCGTATATTCTTCTTGCTGATCAACGAGTATTACAATATCGGGTAACCCTGTCATATATTTAATCCCACCCAGATATGTTTGCAAGTGAGCTAACTGTCTCTTCAATCGAGTCCCATCTCCTTTTGGAAGACGGTTGAGTCTACCGGTCTTTTGTTCCATTCTCAAGTCCCTGAACTTTTGAAGTCTAGTTTCTGTAGTAGACCAATTCGTTAAAATACCGCCGAGCCATTTTTTATTAACATAATGACACCGAGCCCTTATTGCAGCCCGGGCTACTGAATCCGCTGCTTTATTTTTGGTACCAACAATTAAGAATTGTTTTCTCTTGCTTGCTGCATCAAAAACTAAATCACAAGCTTCTGATAAAAAACGAGCAGTTCTAGTAAGATTTGTAATATGAATACCTTTACGTTTTGCAGAGATATAAGGGGCCATTCTTGGGTTCCATTTTCTAGTACCATGACCAAAATGAACTCCCGCTTTCATCATCTCTTCTAAATTAATGTTCCAATATCTTTTTATCATTTCTACCCACACTTCCTCTCTCTCTCTTTCTTTTTCAAACAAAGAAAAAGAGAGAGGGGGTACCCTGAAATAAATAATTGTTCCGATGGAACCTTATCTTTTCCCGGAGATTGGATGTTGATATACGATCCAAGCAATTAATTTCATTCTATTCCTTATTTTCTTTATTACTATTAATAAATCACATGGAACAAATCACAGGACCACGATTAATTAAAATAAAATAAAAGGATGAATCCGCTCTTAGGAATCATTAAATCCTAGAAATGCTTATTCTGATGTATCATAGAAATTTCTTGAAATGCAAGAATCAAATAACTCTCTCTGGTGGAATAAAAAATCTCTATCTCTAAATTCCCCCTCGAATAAATTCTTCTTTTTGCTGTTCAAAGGCATCTTTTTATGTTTCCTTGAGCCTTGCACGAATCTTTTGAATCCGGTACCGACGGGTATCATACCGCCTAGAACAACGTTTTCTTTTAGGCCTTTCAACCAATCGATACGACCGCGGAGAGCAGCTTTTGCTAAAACGCGAGCAGTTTCTTGAAAACTCGCCTCGGATATGAAACTTTGAGTATTCAAAGATGCTCGCGTTATTCCCAATAATATGGGTCGGTAACAGATGGCTTCTTCCAAAGCGCGTCCCGTTCGTTCTGCTCGGAACAATCCAATTAGTTCTCCGGGTGAAAAAACATTAGACATTCCGTCTTCTGAAACCAAGACTTTTGATGTTATTTGCCGTACAATAATTTCTATATGCCTATTATGGATCTGCACCCCTTGAGATCGATAAACTTTTTGGATCTTATTAACCAAAGAGATACGACTTTGCACGATAGTTAACTCAGCACCAATCAAGAATCCCCAAGGAATTCCAAAAATTCTTGTTATACACTCGTTCCAACCCTCAACTCTCTTTTCTAGGTTTATCGATATTGAATCAATTGAACGTACTTCTAACACTTGTTCCACTTTTGGAAGACCCTGCGTTATATCACCAGATCGCGATTTTTCATATATAAATGTAACTAATGTAGCTCCTTCGTAAAGGATTTCTCCATAATGGCCATGAACGGTTGCTCCTGGCGTGGCCAAATAAGGCTGAGCCGATCTTATTACTACAGAGTCAATGTGAACAATTATAACTTGACCCGATTTTAGATGTGGTCCGCTTTTGGCAATACATACATTTTCACAAATAAATTGTCCCAGTCTAATTATTGTGAAGAAAGATTCACAATCATTAGGATGATAATTATGATGGAGAAAATACCAATTCAAAGTGAATGGATTCAAAACACTCTTACTGCATGGATCGGGATTAACAATTCTCCCGGTTTCATCCATTAAATAATATTTAAGTACTTGAAAAGTCTCTTTTAAATTGTCAAGTTTCAAATATTTAGTTATGGAGATCTGATTATGAGTTATTAAATTGAAATGGTTTAATAAATCAAAATTTGCAATTTGAAGGGCTGTTCCTAATGGGCCCAACGAATTTTGAATTGAAATTATAGGATCTCTTTTAATTGATTCTTTTATTACATTGTGATCTTTTACATGATTGAATGCATCCATTCGAAAACAATTAGATGATGACAAAATTAGAAAAAATTGACATTCCTTATTTCTATTCAATAACGTACTAATAGTTCCGTGATTTTGTTTAAGTGATTGTTGAATCCTTGCCTTGGAATAACTGGGATAAAATGGATTAATATTGGTGGGATCTGATCCATTATTAGAGATCGGTCCGAAACCTGATGGATCATCCCTTTTTCTAGTTCTACTCCTGATATATGAAATTTTTGATTTCAATAGATTGATTCTTAGGAAATCACGAATCAGACCATTTGTGCTTACTTCAACAAAAGAAGCGCGGGCCTCCTCGATAGAAGAACTTTTTTTGTCTTGATCCCAATTCAAGACTAAACAAGTACGAATTAATTGAATACTTGTGTCAGAAATTCCCCGAATTGGTTTACTATTTCCATAAAGGATATAATTGACAACTTGAAGTTTCAGATTATCCTTTTCCTGCAATAGATCCGCGGTGAAAAGTGTTTCTAAATTGATACCGTTCGCTATCTCATATATGATTACTGGTCGAACCAAAACAAAATACTTTTTTTTGGTAGGTGTGATTCGTTGGATATAGATCCAATTTTTCACTTTTTTTGATTCCTTAGAATGTGTTTTTACCGTTCCTGGTGGTATCAAGATACCACTATGTCGGGATATCTTATCTGTTTCTCCCGGAAAATGGGTATCTCCCGAAAAGATTTTAAGTTCGATTTTTTTTTTTTTTC